GGAATGCTGTATTTCCAGGATTGGATTTCATATTCGAATGAACCTCGTAATCGTAAGAAAGTAGGTTTTTTAGCTATAGGCCTAGCAAAAGAAAAATCGAGATAGGTTCCTATAGTATTGGATTTCCCCCCCTCACAATCGGACGTGAAGGTTTCCTCTCATCCGGCTCAAGTAGTTAAACCAAATAAAGAAAAGGGTTCTTCTTCTTTTTAAACTTTGTTTGAGAAAACCTTACAAAAAGCTACTCTTTACTCAAGTGACCAGTAAGGACCAGCCTTTCATTGATTCATTCTTATCTTAATTTTATATTTTATTATATTTTATTTTCATCACTCTAACCTTTTTTACTTTGCTTTTATATTAAATTTTATATTAAAAAAAAAAAAAAGAAATGTGAAATTATTGAATAGTCTACTTCCCCTCAAATGAGGAATCCCCTGAAAGGAATATTTTGGGACTCGTAAAGGATTTCTTTGTCTATATATTTTATTGTTCCATTTGATCTTTTTTAGGTCTCTACTCACCTCGATGGTTATGTGCATGATATCCCTTGAAGCATATATGCGATAGATAAACTCCTGTAACCATGCTATATTCGCTTGCGCTTGCCTGAACAGAATTTCTTTCTCAAAGAAAGAAAGAAATGGAATGTATAATTCCACAAAAAGTCTTTTTTCACGAGGTATAACTTACTATTCCTATATTATCTGTTACAGAATCAGACCATGGATCAATTCCCCTTTTCTTACATTTTGAAGTCTTGAATGCACCCATAATTCTGAGCTTCATGTTCCTCCTCCCAAGATACATGTCAGAGCCGGGGGCATCCCAATCAAATTAAATGGGATGACAGTTTCTCAGTCTAAATCTGTCAAATGAAAATTTTGATCAAATCACACATCGCAATATACTAGGCCCTCTAATTCCCTAAGGGGCTTATCTAAAATATTCGCAATAGAACTAGGAAGACGTTTCAAATACCACACATGAGTCACTGGACATGTCAGTTTGACGTATCCCATTTGGTACCTTCGTATCCGAGAATCAACAAATTCCACTCCGCATTCTTCACAAAATTTTGGGTCTTCTTTTTCAGTCCCAATCCCTCGGTAATTTCCACAAGCACAAATCCCACTTTTTATGGGTCCGAAAATTCTTTCACAAAACAATCCATCTTTCTCCGGTTTATTAGTTTTATAATGAAAAGTATAGGGTTTTGTCACCTCTCCGACTATCTCTCCATTGGGTAAAATTTTTTTTGCCCAAGCCATGATTTGTTGAGGGGAAACTGGTCCAATTCGAAGTTGTTGATGTTTATACTGGTCGATCATAGAATAGAAATTCTGATTCATTGAGATCAAGCTTCCTTCCTGTCCATCTGAAAGTTCTTTTCAGATACAAGGAAATGATTCAGTTCCAGGGACAAAGATCGTAGTTCTCGAACGAGCAATCGAAAAGATTCTGGAGCACCCTCTGGATTAGGTACTGTTGCTCCAATAATCGTAGCACCAAGTACTTCCTGACGAGCTCTAATATGATCAGATTTATAAGTAAGCATCTCTTGTAAAATATGAGCAACACCAAATCCCTCTAGAGCCCAAACTTCCATTTCTCCTACTCTTTGTCCCCCTTGTTTGGCCCTCCCTCTAAGGGGTTGTTGTGTAACAAGTGCGTAATGCCCACTGGAACGTCCATGGATTTTATCATCAACTTGATGAATTAATTTTAGGATATAGGACTTTCCTATTAGAACAGGTTGTTCAAAAAGATCTCCCGTTCTTCCATCAAATATTCTGCTTTTTCCCGGATATTCGGGTTCAAATACCCATGGATTTTTTGTTTTCTTACTGGCTTCATATAATTCAGAAAACACTAGTTTTCTTGAGGCCTCTTGCTCATATCTCTCATCAAAAGGTCCTATTCTATAATGTTTATTTAGAAGATCCCCCGCTAACCCGAGCGAACATTCAAATATCTGTCCCACATTCATTCGTGAGGGGACTCCTAATGGGTTGAATACCATATCAACGGGCGTTCCATCTTGCAAATAGGGCATATCTTGTCTAGACAAAATCTTAGAAATTATACCCTTATTCCCATGCCTTCCAGCTACTTTATCACCTACTTTGATTTCACGTTTCTGTGAAATATATACACGAATCTTTTCTGGATTAGAATTGGAAACTCCCTTTATATGGATCCATCTCACATCAATAACTCGACCCCTTCCTCCTATAGGTAGTCTTAGAGAAGTTTCTTTTGAAGTAGATACCTGAATACCAAGTATAGCTCGTAATAATCTATCCTCCGGAGCATATGACGATTCGCTCGCTGTCTGAGGTGTTAATTTACCTACTAAGATATCACCTGTTTCTATCCAAGATCCCAGCATCACAATTCCATTTCTGTCTAAATTTCGGAGTAAACGAGCCTCTAAATGCGGGATATCCTTAGTGATTCTTTCAGGACCTTGGCTTGTTACATGAGTCTGAATTTCATATTTCCGGATGTGAAAAGAAGTATAAATATCTTCATAGACCAGACGTTCGCTAATTAGTACTGCATCTTCAAAATTGTAACCTTCCCATGGCATATAAGCTACTAATACATTTTTTCCTAAAGCGAGTTCCCCACCAGCTGTAGCCGCACCGTCCGCTAGAATTTGTCCCTTTTTAATGTATTTACCCCGCTGAACCTGAGTTTTTTGATGCATACAAGTATTTTTGTTGGAACGTTGATACATAACTAATGGAATGCTTATAGTATCCCCATTACTTGAGAAAATGATCTTTTGAGTATCAGTATAAATGATTTTTCCCTTGCGTTCGGCTATAGCTGAAATCCCCGAATCTAGAGCCGTTTGGCCTTCCAACCCAGTTCCAACAATGCACTTCTCGGACCGAGAAAGGGGAACTGCTTGGCGCTGCATATTAGAACTCATTAAAGCTCGATTCGCATCATTATGCTCGATAAAAGGAATGAGGGAAGCTCCAATAGAAAAATATTGGAAAGGAAAAATGCTTCTAAGATGAATCTCTTCCCATGCAATAGTCAGGAATTCTTGACGATATCGAGCTGGAACAACCTGTTGTTCTTGAATACCCCGATTCAAGGCCAAAGAATTTCCTGCTGCTACCATATAATATTCATCTCTATTTGGTGATAAATAAACCATCTGTGCATTTTTTGATCTATCAGATAATTCATAAAACGGACTCTCTATAGATCCCCAATAACCAACCTTCACATGAATAGCTAATGATCCAATAAGTCCAACATTGATTCCTTCGGACGTGTCAATTGGGCAAATACGTCCATAGTGACTCGGGTGGATATCTCGTATCCGAAAACTAGCAGTTCGCCCCGTCAATCCTCCAGGACCCAAATAACTCCATTTTCGCCCATGAACAATTTGTGTCAACGGATTAGTTCGATCCAAAACTTGAGATAAAGGGTGTAGGCCAAAAAACGATTCATAAGTAGTTGTTAATGAAGTTGAAGTTACCAAATTTTGAGGAGTCGGTATCAATTTATGCCTGATTGCTCCACATATAGTTCCTCGAACCGTATTCTCTAAACGAACAAGAGCCAATCCAAATTGATCCTGTAATAGATCTGCTACAGAACGAATACGTTTATTTCTCAAGTGATTCATATCGTCAAGTGTACCCATTCCCAATTTCATTCCAATCAAATGATCCACAGCAGCCAATAGATCTCGTGGTAACAAGAATGTATTGTTTTGGGGTATATCAAGATTAAGTCTCCGGTTCATATTTCGTCGACCAACCTTTCCTAATTCACATCTTTGTTGAAAAAATTTCTTTTGTAATTCCTTGCATAAGGACTCAGAAAATACCGGATCCCCCCCTACACAAGCAAATTGTTGATAAAATTCCAAAATAGCATTTTCTTTTGACCCAATCTTTTTTTTCTCTTTATCATTCGGGAAAGACAAGAAAATTTCAGGGTAACAAACATTATCTAGAATTTCTCTTATATTCAAACCCATAGCTGATGATAGAACTAGAATAGATATTTTTTGTTTTCTACTTACACGGGCCCATATCCTTGCTTTTCTATCAATTTCTAATTCCGACCTTCCCCCCCAATCCGATATTATAGTACAAGTATAGACAGAAATTCCGTTATGTTCCAACTCTGAACGGTAGTAAATACCGGGACTTTGCAATATTTGGTTGATCACAATTCGGTATATTCCATTTACTATAGAGGTTCCAAAAGAATTCATTATAGGGATGTTTCCAATAAAAACGGTTTGTTCTTGCATATTTCTACCAGTTTTCCAAATTAAGACCGCGGGGACATATAATTCAGAAGAATATGTGAGTGATTCATACACAGCATCTCTTTCTTTTATAAAGGGCTCTACCAATTGATATGTTTCCACAAATAATTGAAATTCCATTTCTTGATCTCTATCTTCAATTTTTTGAAACTTATGAAATTCTTCCGTCAAGCCCTGATTAATGAACCTACAAAATCCCTCAAATTGTATCTGACTAAATCCAGGTATTGTGGACATTCCCTCATTTCCATTCTGGAGCATCTTAATCTGAAATTTCCTATTTATTGAAAAAATCCCATTATTGGCTTGGCTCACTATTCATCGAACCCTACCGATTGATCTAGCAATGATGGAATGGATATTCTGTTTACTGAATCACATAAAATTTGAGTCAACTCCATCCATATATATCATACGTATGAACGGAAGCAAGACAGAAAAATGGAGGGCATTTTTGATACAAGTTCAAATTTGAGCTTGAGCCAGGTACAAATAAAAAGAAATGGAAATTGATAAAGCATTCCTGGGAAAAATTCTGTCACTTAGGCTGATGGAGTCTTTTATCGGATGTCAAAATTGATCCAATTTAGACCTAATTCTTTTATTATGATATTACGATCAAGGGTACAAAAAAATAAAAATTTAATGAATTAAGGATTCAATCTGCTCTCTATGAATGAGATAAAAACAGAAGAATCAGGAACAGCATAGAGTTTCCCCCTTTTTTAGCACACGCAATTGAATGTTCAAAAAGGAATTCGCAAATCTTTTTTTATCGTATAATTTCTAAAATACAATGGAATTGCATACGTATTACGTATATAGTCATAGGAGTAATCTTTAGGAAGTACATGCCAATATAGCTATCTAGCTATTCGTATATCACATCTTTTATCATAATTGAACTTGGTGCAACATAGGTTTCTATCATAATGTCTATCTTCTATTCATATTCAAGTACGATGATCCTATATAGGGATATGTGCATAAGAAATAGACCCGGGTTCGGTATTCACGTATAAAAATTTCTGTTCTGGGATTTACATATAACCATATATTTTCTTATAATTAGAATTGATAATGATTAGTCGTAAATCAATTGGATTTTGCATCCATTAACCATCCATTAACCATTAAGGTAATACAAATGGATATACAAAATTAAGAGCTGTTCGCTAATTCAAAGTAAGTAAGAGTAAAAGAGTAATAAGTAAATAGTTAATGAAGTAAAGAATGAATTATTCTAAATTGCCCTGCATTTTACAGTCTGTGACCGGGGCCGGGAATCTTTTCACTTTTCTATAGATTCGATAGATCTAAGGATAGGATAGAAAAAGGATCCAATAAAAAAGAGGAATTCTTTTTTGGAAAAGGATAAGTACAATGGGATTCAAGATCCAAAAAGAAAAGAGATTAAGAAAGTAAAAAATTTAAATCAAAACAAAATGAGGAAAGGAATAGAAATAGAAAATATAAAGAAATATAAATATTAAATATAATATAAATATTAAATATATAGAATATAAAATATATAGAATATAAGTATAAGAATATATATATATATATAATATAATATATAATATAATATATAATATAATTTATTATAATTTTATAATTTATATACTTAATATACTTTTTATAATTATAGAAATTCTAGAATTTCTTTATCTTTATCCATTTTGGATGGAATTTGGCGGCATGGCCAAGTGGTAAGGCGGGGGACTGCAAATCCTTTATCCCCAGTTCGAATCTGGGTGTCGCCTGATCAACAAAAAATACTTGAAATTTATTAATCCTGTTGATCGAACTTGACGAATTCTTGCCCCGTAAAAGCATAGGCAAGGGCTAGGTCTGTTGATACTTGATTTTGAGAACTCGTAGGGCCTATAAAAGCCTGTCATCTTTTTTCTCAAAATCTGGGTTCTGAGTGTGGCTCAAAAAGGTACCAAGAAATCTTGAGAATTCATTCTGGGTATCAGAACTATGAAAGTAAGAAGTCGGAAATCTTGGTATCCAAAGGTTCCTAAGAGACACTCCTTTTTGGCTACTAAGGTTGAAGAAAGGATTCTAAAAAAGACTATAAAGACTCCCTAATTATTTTACAATAGAACTTTCTTAATATTGAGGTAGTGTCTACTCACTCTGTTTGCGATGAAATGAGATTGGATAGGCTGATGATAAATTCATTGAATAATTGTGACAAAGAACTGAAGATACTTTGTATTCAGACTCACTAGAGGCTCTGAGTGCTGCTCATAAATTTAATCAGAATGGTTGAATGGCTCTTCTTTCTATTTACTATTTATATATTTTTATTTTAATATGTTATTTTATATTTTTTTTTTTCAATTCTTTCTATTTCAATAGAATTCTATTGAATAAGAAATATAGGAACTTTTTATGAGTAGATTCATGAAATTGTTTCATAAAGAACCGTAAGTAAGAATCCTATTTTTCTTTCTATTTTTCTATTTCATTTAGATTGAGTATAGATAAAAGATCTTCCTATGTTATACTATGTTAGACTATTCAATTCGCGACGATAAATTCATTTGATATTGTTATATTGTTATTCATAATATTGTTAGTATCATCAAGATGCAATTCATACCTTTGAATTGATAGGAGTCCACTTTATCATCTCTATGGGATTAGATCCCGAATTATTGTGAAAGAAGAAAACAAAGAGATTATGGAAGTCAATATTCTTGCGCTTATTGCTACTGCGCTGTTCATTTTAGTTCCTACTGCCTTTTTACTTATCATATACGTCAAAACAGTCAGCCAAAATGATTAATTTGAATGAGACTTGAATTCTTCATTTTTATCAATGATTGAAGAAATGAAAGGGTTTAAAACTCTAGTTAAGTCTTAAATGAAATGGTGGAATAAGAAGTATCTGAGATAGTGTGGTAGAAAGAGCTATATATAGCTCTTTCTACCACACTATACGATTGAGTATTGTAGAATATTTCATATTCATTCATATTCTTAGTACATAAAACATAAAGTTGTATTGTATACAGAAAGAAGCTTTCTCTTATATAGATCAATTGACAATAGATATTTATATCTAAGTAATAATATATATTAGACGTACATCAAAATGAAATAACACTTGAATTTTCTATTTTTTATCTACACCCATTTGTATACATTTTGATCAATCCAAAAGAATTGCAAGCCCAACT